AAAGCTACTCAGAATCAATTGGCAAGAGGTCAACGATTACGTGAGTTGCTCAAACAATCCCAATCAGATCCTCTCGCGGTAGAAGAACAAATAGCTACTATTTATACTGGAGCGAATGGATATCTTGATCCGTTAGAAATCGGGCAAGTAAAGAAATTTCTCGTTCAGTTACGTACTTACTTAAAAAAGAATAAATCTCAATTCAAAGAAATTATATCTTCTACCAAGACATTTACTGAAGAAGCAGAAGCCCTTTTGAAGGGAGCTGTTCAGGAACAAATTGAGCTCTTTCTACTTCAAGAACAAACATAAATTTTTCATTCTTATTCCTAGTCTAGCCTCAGCACAAGAGTAATTTTTGAGAAAACTTTCTGATTCGAATCATTAAAAATGGGTTTCTTGACATAGCCATAAAAAAATAGTTGGAAAAAATTGCGTCCAATAGGATTTGAACCTATACCAAAGGTTTAGAAGACCTCTGTCCTATCCATTAGACAATGGACGCTTTTTTATTCCTATTTTCTTCTTTCGCATTCTTCCCTTTACCCTTTTTCGGAAAAAATCTGATTGTACATAAATTTATTTTTATGGAATAAAAAACTAAGGATACATATTCAAATTGATGATGTATGTATATAAGAAATTTGGAGCGGGTAGCGGGAATCGAACCCGCATCGTTAGCTTGGAAGGCTAGGGGTTATAGTCGATGTTAGTTGATCATTTTTAACACCTCTAATTCAAAACCGAACATGAAATTTTTGTTTCATTCGGCTCCTTTATGGGAAATCGATATATTTCCAGATCTAAGGTCTAAACGAAAAACAGAAATAAAAAAGTTACGATGTATAAAAAAGGGGAGTCTTCCTAAATCCGAAGAATAAAATAAGATCCATAGCATCTACGTCAGCTTATCTGTCTGAATGTATCCAAAACTACTCGCTTTCTAGATGATCCCTCTAAAGTAGGGAGATTATACCAAATCTGTCTAGTCTAGTTACTTCGTTCCCTATTTCTACTCGGGGGATCCTGAGGAAAAGAATTTTGTTTCCACCGAGCTCAAACAATATGCTGACGGTTTTAGTAAACCAAAACCGTCCTTCTCTGGCTATTTGGCTTCAATTTTTCTTTTACAACAACAAAATTGAGGATCTAGTTACGATTGGAAATAAACTTTTGTATCTTTATCCATAGATCCTTTACTCATACTTAATAATCATACTTATTCTTCAAAATTGGAAGAGAAAAGTTGATCCAACTAAAAAAATTATGCTTCGCGACTCCATAATACATTTTTTTTATTGAATTTTGGATACAAATCGTGAGAATGTATATTATTCTTAAAATATGCCATTGAAAGGTAAAGGATTAAACCCTTTTTATTTTAAAATAAAGTTTTTGATCGGAATATGAAAAAAACTGAAGGAACCCTTAACCATTTAAGGAATTAAAAGAACGAATCACACTTTTACCACTAAACTATACCCGCTACAACATATATTTTTGTATATAAATGGATCGTTTGTCGAACAAAAAAAGAATGAGACGCAATCCAAATTGGATCAGAATTATGTGTTTACGTGTACGCTGGCAACGCCCGAATAATAGCAGAAAGCTTATTTAAATACCTTAACTTAATAGAAAGAAGAGAAGGTTTTTATTTGTTGGGAAGTCATTAATCATTACTGGGAGTCCCGACCTGAAGAAGTTATTGAAACTAGACCATAAAAATGATGAATTCTATATCTATATATATATGTGGTTCTTTTTTTTTTCAATTTGATTTTCAACTTCAGATCTTATGTTATGAATTTGGTTCAATTGGATCTCAAGTGTTTAAATAAAGCTTATCCTTTGAGCAAGTAAATAAATGTCTTTTTCTACTATTATAGAAATATGTGTTTATAGAAACATGTGTGTTTAGTTTAATTTTAATATAGGATATTGTATGTAGGATAAGGATATTGTTTAATTTCATTTTAATATTTTAATATTAATATATAATATATGTATGACTATGTATGATGTATGTTTTTTATTACAGTTTTCCAGGTAAGTAAAGTAAATTGATAAAAAAAGAATAAAAAAAAGAATTTAATAATTATATTATTAAATTCTATATTTATAATATATAATATATAAAGAAAAATAGAACATATATTATTATAAATATAGAAAAAATAGAAATATATAAATATAAATAAAATCATTGGATCTATGAATGATTCATTGGATCAAAAGAAGTACTCCGGCCCAGCCAGTATTTAACCGGGCTGGGGAATAAAAGAAACTTTTGTACAAAATAAAAGAAGTAAGGTATTCTTTCTATTGGAAATATCTGTTTCGAATCATTGATCAAAATTTAATTGCTGATCAAATTTGTAGATATCATTTTTTTTTCTATTTCTATATCGTTAAAATTAGGATTTTTATAAACCTTTACTTCACATATCAAATAAAAACTTTGCAAATTAGATTAAAATTAATTGGGAGAGATGGCTGAGTGGATTAAAGCGACGGATTGCTAATCTGTTGTACGAGTTATTCGTACCGAGGGTTCAAATCCCTCTTTCTCCGCTGCTTATGATCACTTGATAGTTTTGAATTCGAAAAAAATCCTCATCCCTAGATTTTCTTTTAATTCTTAGTTAAATCTAGGGAATAGATAAGATAATATGAAAAAAAATTCTGAAAAAAAATAAAATAAAGAAAGACTAACTCTTATTTTCAGTCCTCACGCCCGGGATTACGTCCCGGATCATTAGATAAGAATCCGAAGATGAAGAGAGAAACAAAGAATATCACTACAGTGTAAACGAAGAGTTTGAGAGTAAGCATTACACAATCTCCAAGATGAGAATAAGATCATTTTTTTGAAAAGGGGAATAGATTACTTATTTTTGTACCATATATACTATTTTTACACACCAAAATAAAAAGAAAATTTCACGAATTTTGTTTTTCTAATTTCTAATAAGATTCTTATTCTTTTGTTACCCAAAATTTCTTATCATATCCACAATTAGGTATTGTTTGTGGCGACCTAATCCTAATAAAGTACTGCCCGCCCTAAGCTAAGGTCGGAATGAGGAAATAAGCTAATCAAAATTCATCACCAATCAGGGTTCTTTAATTCCATATACAATAATTTCTTTTTTTGAATCGAGTAATATAAGGCATATCTGATCTTATCCATTTTTCAAATCTTTTTTTTTCGAATGAATCATGAATTTAGGAAAGTATTAAAGATTTCATCTAAAACTTACAGCAGCTTGCCAAACAAAGGCTAAGAGAAAAAAGAGTACAGGTATGACGGGCATAACGTCTACGATTGGATTGAAAAGGGCATAAGCCTCGGGTAATTTGGCGAAGAAAAAACCACTCATACTCGAATAAAAGACAGAATTAAGACAGATACACATTAAACTAAAGATATTAAGCATAACAAACATTTTGTTATTGTAGATGATATAATTTGATTTTGATTTACTTATTTTCCTTTTCCTAAGAAGTGAAATAAAAAAAGAAGGTCAAATAATCCTTTTTTCTCCGAACTTTCCCAAATTCAAAACCCTTTCTTACGTTCCCAAAAAAATAATTAATAAGGAATTATACTCTCATACAATATCTTAATTGAATTATATGTAATGATCAATCAATCTTTTTTTTATTCTATATCATATGTGTCGAATCCTAGTGACAATGTATATGATAGATATTTGAGTTGGAATTGACGAATAACCAATATCATTATTAGTGTTTATTAGTGTCGAATAAAAATCGAAATGGGGCGTGGCCAAGTGGTAAGGCAGCGGGTTTTGGTCCCGTTACTCGGAGGTTCGAATCCTTCCGTCCCAGATCGTTTCTGGATTCTAAGAAAAATTCTCAGAATGATATCTTTTCTTTCATTTGCTTTCTCACAAATATAATCCAGTCTAAAATGCGAATAAAAAAAGGGGTTTAAATGAATAATTGTAAATCAGTATAGTGTGTTGACTGAGATATTTATATATTCCATATATTTGAAATTGATGGAGTTGATGAGAAGATTCTGGAATTCGAAATAAACGTATAAAATGAATAAACAAGGCCTGTGCTGCTATGCATTGTTATTGTAGTCTTTTATCTCATTAACAACATTCAGTTAAGTGAAAAGTATTCGCGATTCCTTAACCATCCAGGATTATCTTCGGTAACAATTGTTTGTTGTATATGATGGATACGAAAATATCATACTCCTATGATTCAGGTTTTTTCTTTTATTTCATATGTAAAGAATAACGATCTTAATCTTACCTTACACAAAACCCTTTATATTTCATACCTATGAAAACAAATAAATTAGATTTTCAATCTACCTTCCCACTTTAAATCAAATCATTGATAATTCAATTGGATATGGTAAAGTTTGCGTCTATTTAGTGAATGAAATATCTGTTAAAAATTTTTATCTACTCATTGTGATTGTGTCCATTTGTTGATTGACTTAGAAATATCATTCAGTCATGACTGGAATTTCAAATTATGATGTTGAAGCCGGAGGGATCCTTTAATTTTTTTTATTTCATAGGAACCTTTGGTACTCGAAGAGCTGTGGTATATCCATCTATATATTATTGAAAAATTTTTATTGAAAAATTTATGACCTTGGTAGGGATTTACCTTATCGAACAATCTATTAAAGATATAAATAAAATAAGTTTTAAACTTGTTTATTCGTCTTTTTAGAAATGTTTATTATTCATATAATACAATATGGGGGTTAATAAATACTAAATTGGATTCTTTCTAAAACTTTTCTGGATAGATACTATATATCTATTATATAGAATATAGAAAATGTGTACTATTTTTTATATACTGGTTGAGCCAATGACCATTTATGATTACATATTATTGAATCAATTCTATATCAGTTCTAATGAAATTATGAAATTAGAGAAATTTTATGGTAAAACTTCGTTTAAAACAATGTGGTAGAAAGCAACGTGCGACTTAAAGGACATTATCGACTGTCGATTGATTTTTATATTCGCCATCTTCTAATCTTCTATAAGAATTAAGATCCTCTTGGCTCGACATAGTTTGTTCTGTTTTATCAGGAATCTAATTAATTTGTGTTGGATTGTAAATAGTACATTGTGGAGCTCGAACAGAAAAGAAAGTATTGATTTTTTCTCAGGGGAAAGAATCTAGGGTTAGTCACAATCAATAAACTAGACAGACTTTGTTAGTATATCTCAATATATAAATTGAAAGGTTCAAATTTGAAGTGAAGAGTAAAGGGGTGGCAGTAAAAAGGGATGGGAGTAACTAGTATTTATCTTTGTGTAATTAGTGTAATTATTTCCTCCTTTTTTTTTGCTCTATTCATATTTTGATTTTTCTTGTTAGTGGAATCCAAAAAAGGAGGTTAATCTTGTTTATTGTATCTCTATTGATTGAATAAATCCGATATTTTTGCTCTTCCTATTCTTTATTTTTTCCCATCCAATTTATTATTTAAGTCGTTCCAATCCAATAAACACAAGTCATTATTTTATTTACTTAATTTGATTTGTTTTCTCAACATTCCATTGATATTGACAATGGTGCATTGAACAAATATAATTAATTCGATCATAAATAAAGAGATCTGTTTACACCCACCCCATATTGATTGGGTTTTCCTTCAGTTCAGCCAAATGATGTGATGGTTTGACGGATTTACTTTCTAATTATAGAAGACAATATAGAAGACAAGGCGTATTTTATTAATGAAAATTAAATAAAAAAAAATGAGAAGTCTGTCAATTTTGACATCTCTATTAGGAATTTGTTTGTTGTTTTTTAATTTAATCGGATTCGCCCATTTTGGTATTTTGGTGGTTTTAATTCATTAGAACATTCTTCTTTTTTGAGTTCAATGTTTTGTCGGGGTTGCGCAGTGCAATTCAATTAATCTTTTTGGATTTCGATCGTATTTACGGATCATATTTATCTGGGTTGCTAACTCAACGGTAGAGTACTCGGCTTTTAAGTGCGACTATAATCTTTTTTCACATTTGGATGAAGCAACGAATTCGTTTAGACTATTGGTAGAGTCTATAAGACCATGACTGATCCTGAAAGGTAATGAATGGAAAAAACAGCATGTCGTAATAAAATTAAGAAATTTGGAATTTTCATTTTTTTTTTTAAGTAGAATTTTTGGAATTTATCCTTACCGGATCGTTACAAAATATATTGTTTTGGTTTTTGGAAGGGTACAGAATTGATTCTCAATTTAGAGTTAGGTCTAGTGACTAAATGGATAGAGTCTTATGGCCCAATTCGGGTAAAATAAAAAGAAACGAACTTATGTTCTTAAATTTGAATAATTAAATTACCCGATCTAATTAGATGTTAAAAATTAATTAGTACCTGATGAGGGAAAGGGTTCTCCTGAGAGTGAACCATTGATTCCTTTTTTTTGTTTTAATGAATCCTAACTATAATATATAATATTAGAATTATGATTAGAATTATGGGTTGGAGACAGATGTGTAGAAGAAATAGTATACTGATAAAGAAAGTTTATTCCAAAGTCAAAAGAGCAATCAGGTTGCAAAAATAAAGGATTTTTCTACTAACGAATATAAATAAATATAAACCGATTGGATAGAAAAGGAGAGAAAAAAATCTGTTGTCCTCGGGGTATATATTTCTTACTGTACTATATACATACATAATACATATCCTGTTCTGACCATATTGCACTATGTATCATTTTATAACCCAAGAAATGCCCCTTGTTTTCTGTTTAAGTAGAAATGAAAATGGAAGAATTACAAGGATATTTAGAAAAAGATGAATCTAGGCAAAGGCACTTCTTATTCCTATATCCACTTCTCTTTCAGGAGTATATTTACACACTTGCTCATGATCATGGTTTAAATGGTTCGATTTTTGTGGAAATTTTGGATTATGACAATAAATCTAGTTCAGTACTTGTGAAACATTTAATTACTCGAATGTATCAACAGAATTATTTGATTTATTCAGCTGATGATTCGAACCAAAATCGAATCGTTGGGCACAACAATTTTTTTTATTCTCAAATGATATCAGAAGGTTTTGCAGTCAGTATGGAAATTCCATTTTTACTGCGATTAGGATCTTCCCTCGAAGAAAAAGAAATACCTAAATCACAAAATTTGCGATCTATTCATTCAATATTTCCCTTCTTAGAGGATAAATCATCACATTTAAATTATGTGTCAGATATATTAATACCCCATCCCATCCATCTGGAAATCTTGGTTCAAATACTTCAATGTTGGACTCAAGATGTTTCCTCTTTGCATTTATTGCGATTCTTTCTCCACGAATATCATAATTCGAATAGTTTCATTACTCCGAAAAAACCTATTTACGTGATTTCAATTTCAAAAGAAAATAAAAGATTTTTTCGATTCCTATATAATTCTTATGTATTTGAATGTGAATTTGTATTAGTTTTTTTTCATAAACAATCCTCTTATT